GGTGATAGGACCCTAGGGAATCGCCTAAGAGGATAAAGCAATCGAATTCAATATTGAGAATTGCCCACCTGTGGTTCCTTTGGCTTCGCAACGTGTTGGCAAGCCTCGGTTTGTTTGCATGTAGGAGGTGAAGAACTATGCTGAGATCAATAGAAAATACCTCTGATTCTGTAGTGATTGCTTCCTTTCTGAAAGGCTAATGGGAGGTTGCTTTGGTATATGGGAGGTAGGCCAATCCCCTTCTTTCTAAACCACAAAAGGAATAAAGATTTCACTCGATTCAAAGACACACACACATTTAGCCGGGCATGAGCTCTCCCCTTGCTTTCTTTGCTTTCGGGCGTCTCCGCCTTTGCCTCTCGATACGCCCCTTCCTGCACTACTCCTAGTAGGCCACTCAGTCCCTTATCTTAAGTTAAGGGTGAATTTGACTGTGCATGAATAGTGTCAGATCCACTCTGCTGATGAGTCTGACTCCGGGACATAAGGAGCTGCTATTGAATCTTCGCTTGTTCAAGCTGTTCTTGCTTGAGTTGAATCAGCCGAGATCAAGAGAAGATAAAGGCAAGCCCAATTTGGTAAGACTTATAGAGTCTGCTTCTTTCGTAGTGAAGTGACAAAAGGTGGTTCAGTGACCGATGGGAAAAATCATTCAATCTCGGGACTTGAAAGCAAGCATGAATCTGAGGAGATCTCTAATTGTGGTCAACTGGGTCTCACTCAAATCTCTGTAACAATGAACAATGAACGATTGATATCTCTGTATCTGTTCGTGGAACCGAAATCCTGGATGATCCTATCAAGCTCCAGTGAGCCAAGAATTTCAACTGCTTTCTCGTCTTTGTGCTCAGTCACTCAAAAGCTTCCATGGCAGAATCTGTAACTCCAGCACCTGGCTTGTGTAGCCTGTGCGGTCAGAAAGAGGCTTGTACGCCACCTATTCATAAGCACAAAATGGCCAAAAAGAAGAGTTATCTACCTACGTACCTTCCATCGTAAGGCAAATGTGCTCGTAGTAGTTTTAACCGAGCGATATGAAACGAACACGACGAGAGCATTCCGCCAGTCGAAAGCGAGTTCAGTCTTTTTCTTTTTATCTTCAACGGCCGCAAGAGATCCACCTAGATCTCAGAGAAGGGTTGGCTCATCCGGTCTGCCAAGAAGCAGACAACAGTGTCGTTACCTCTATCGATTGTAGGATAAAGGACATCTACTCGTATGTCCTCCCGGTTGTTCTCCGCTCTTTCCTTCTTTCCAACCCATTCCCATCCTGTCTCTTGGTTGTTCTTGCCTTGCCATCGAAAGGACAACTTGTTGCCGCTCATCCACCTCCTCTTTTCTAAGCCTAAAAGGCTTCCATTTTGGATCATTTCAAGCGCCTCAAGCCCTCTCCTTTACAGTCGAGAGCTACGCGCCTCTTTTGGACAACATTCTTCTTGCACAAGAAATCATTCATTCTATGCGGTTTATGAAGACTGGCTTCTTTGCCGTTAAAGTTTACCTGGAGAAAGCCTATGATAGAGTAAGCTGGAAGTTTATGTTGGAGACTTTGCTTCAGATGGGATTGCCTAGTCATCTTATTTATCATGGCCATGCGGGTCTTAATCACTGGCGATAAAACAGATACCTTTTATCCTTTGCGAGGGCTTCGACAGGGTCATATCTTGCTCTTTCTTTGTCTTGTGTATGGAGAGAGAGGTTGAGCCACTTAATTCAAGCTGCAGTCAACCAGGGTGAGTGGATCCCTTTTCGGGTGTGTCGGGGGTATCACACTTGTTTTTTGCGGATGATTTCGTCTTGTTTGCGGAGGCTACGTTAGATCAAGTGGCTGTAGTTCAACGCATTCTTCAAGAGTTTTGTGGTGCCTCTGGTCATAAAGAAAAAGTTAATGTTATAAAATAAAAATGGTTTTGTTCTTGCAATGTAATGTTAAGCCTCAGTTGGCAAGTTTGTATTGCTAGCACTGAGACATACTAGACTAATTGGGAAGTCTTAGCAAGCAAGTCGATAGATAGTAATAATCGATTCGATCTGATCTTCTTCTTCTTACTTGATGTCAAGAAAGTGGAAATGAACTCACTTATTGGCTAACGTATAAAACAAAAAACCAGATGCTTCGCGACCAAACACAAAAAAAAGCTTTCCTTTCCCAGCAAGAAAACAAAACTAAAGCGCAAACGCGCCATTAGCCCTCTCGCTTTGCTCGAGCGACTTCGTACCTCTCGCTTTGCTCGAGCGACTTCGTACCTCTCGCTGACGCTCGAGCGACTTCGTACCTCTCGCTTTGCTCGAGCAGCGGAGCACGTTAGAAACAAGCACCGGCCCGAGCGCAAACGCGCGAAAGCCGTTGCGCTTCCGACGAACAAGCAAGGGACTGAGCGTTAGCGAAAGCCGTTGCGCGTTAGCTTCGCGCATCCGTTTTCTTGCTGGGAGAGGAGGGAAGATTGCTGGGTTTAGGGCTTTTTCAGCTTGCTGCTCGTTTTCTCGCTTCCGATAGGCGAAGGGATTGGATTTCACCTATGATCAGATCAGTGGGCAACCATAGTTTACTTTTTTCGTGGTGTTGTTGAAAGCTAATTTGTAAGTAGGCCTCGCTTTTCGGAGCTGCTCCCAGCTCACACTATGGTGGAGGAGGTGCCGTGAAGATCTAGGAGTGTGAGCAGTACGAGCTGAAAGGCTCCCATACTGTTTGGAGGGCAGGGGGGCATAGATGCCAAACAAAACCTGACCCCTATCTATTGTCGTAGAAGCTGTTCCTAGTAAAGATTATGGTTCTTGGGTATCCAATCAATTAATCCCACAAACCGGGGAAGCTTAAGCGGAAATGAAAGAGTAGGGTGAGGGATAAGGGGGGAAGCCACTAAATGGAAGGCTTCGCTCGCTCGCTCTAACGCTCGTTTAGTAGACAGCGAGTGGAGTGCATAAGCCCCTTTTTTCTTTAGAGATAGGGGCGAGTACTGTACTACACGAGCTCGTAAGTCAAGTACGGAACGAGCCTTGTCTACGAAGCAGAGCGACCTCGTCTTGCTTGCTTCTGGCGAAGCTTCTAGCACTAGATAATAGGCATTTTTTTATGGGAGGAATACAACTTTTAAGGCCGACCACTACATAGGAGCGATAGCGAAGCCAAGCCGTATAAAGGCTCAAGCCCTTGTTTTTTTAAAAAACACAATTCTTTCTGAGATGGCAAAACTTAACCCTGACAGATCGGCCTTTTGGGATGAGTACCGAGAGTCTCTGCTGCGTAACGCAATCCTTCACCGCGATCGACTGACTGAATACAGTCTTCCAGTCTTAACTGAAAGGCTGCATGAATTGCGGGAATGCGGTAAAAAATCTGTCCTTTACTCTCTTAATGAATACCCAAAAAAAAGGTTTTTATCACTTACTTGCGTCAGTCTTGTATGAAAGAACTTGCTCGCAGAGGATGGAATTTTACAATCTTTTTAAACCCAGTCGTAATAGGTAATCATTATGCCTTTGCAATGTTACTTGGTTCTGTAATTCCTTTTTTTTGTTTTTCATTGTTGTATAGTAGTCCAGTTCCACTGTCTTTTAATCGTAATCAAAGATGTTTTCTTGAGTGAGTTTCTTTTAAAATCGAAGAACCTAATGGATCTAATTTGAACTCCGAGTGACCGGACAGCGGACCACCCGGCGACAAAGTGGTTGGATCCACCAACCACGAAGGGAAAGTGATTCTCATGAAAAGTAAATGCCTTGAGAGAATCACTTTGCCTGTTGCCTTCGAGTAGCATCAATATCCTTTCTAGTGATCTTAAAATCCTAAGAAGACACGTGCAGTTGACCGTGGGGAGAGTTTGTGAGCTGCAACAGCAGATAAATTTTGGTAGCAAAGAAACCCGAAAGTCCTAATATTATATTGAAATTGGACCATAATGGATATCCAAACCCATAGATATCCCCACATTGTGTTAAAATTAGCATATTGGCTATAGGTGATAAACCAAAATAGTTCATGGTGAAGGTTCAAAAATCTTCCCCTTACACCTCTTTTCGAAGAGGATCGATCTGAAGGAAGGGCTGGTTCCCACTTTAACCCTTGACACAAGGGAGTGGTTAGCATACCAGGACAGTACCTCAGAAGTAAGTCCTTCGCTGACAGCATTCTATCAGATATTCTCCGATATGCTCTGTCAGGAATATATATTGGCGATATGATAGAACGCAATCGCAATATATATCAACCTTCTTTGCAAGGCGGATAGCCCCCTACATAAACTCAAATATGATAAATAAATGCGTACTAGCATATCAGCCTTATCGTCTTTCACCATCATCATTCTACGGTGAAATGCAGGAATTCTCTTCGGATATCCTGCCCTCAAAAGAGATACCGGCACTGGTAATAGGCTATGAGGCTGTTTCACACCTGCATACGCTTGTTGTAAACAGACCGAGGCCTGCTTTAAATAAAGTGCGGTAAACAGGGGACCTTAGATAAATTACCTGCTTGGCGACGAGGTAAGCTCCAATACAATTTTCCTTGGTTAGACCATCAGCTACCACTAGTATAATCTTCTTATAGATTGATACTAGTAGTGGCAAGATTTTCCAAAATCTTGTGCCACCTGATCGGTCTCAAGGATAGAAGTTTATCAAATGGATATCGGGTAGGATTCATATTAGTTTCCTAATGTGCTTCCTAGCCGGTACGCCCTGCCCTGGCGCGACAGCCAATTCCAAACCTGTGGTATTAGCTTACCGCTGGACTGGCTTCCGCGTCACCGTCCGATCCCACCGTGAGGTGGATATCTATAAAAAACTTCTACCTTGAAAACGACCAAGACTCGCCTAAACGGCTGTAGAAACAGCCGAGGGGAGGCACCTCTTCTAACCAAGAAAAGGACTCTGAGTGTCATCAGAGTGAGGTTAAATAACCAAATATAGAGAAGGGTAAGACCCGGACTGAGTCCGCCATCTCACAACCGGTCATTCGCCTCGCGGACACCGGATGCACACTTCATTGTGCGAAAACGCTTGAATAAAGCGAAGCTATAAAGGCGAGCAGCCCTTATAGCAATAGCAAACGGCCTACTTATAGCCCTTTCCCCTTTATTCGGGGACTTCAACGACGAGCCTTACAAGCTCATAAAATGGCAATTCTTCACGTTTTCCTCAGCACATAGGGCTAGGGGGGAATGAATTCTATTACTTGATTGACATTGACAGATATGTGTACCACACCGAACAAGCAATATGCCGATATGCTAATGCTGTATATAAGATTAGGTACCAGATTGGGGTAGACCTCTCTCTCTGTATCATACTCCATGCTAACTCATTCAGTTAGGAAAATAGCTGAGCGGAAAGATCTAATACAAGGACTATCTATTCTTAACAAAGCATTTGATCTTTCAGACGAATGGGCAAGAAAATGAAAATCCCGGATCTACCCGAAAAATAAGTAGCCTGGATTGCATTGGCAGCATTCATATCGGAAATAGGAAAAAGAATAATAACGATCCCCGTTCTTTTGTTTCATCGCACTCATTACATACTAATTGAAAGGCCTGAACAAGCTCACCCATGAAAGGTCTGTGCGATGCCTCTGGTTGAACACAGATTGAAGCAATAGCTGCAACTTTTGCAAGACTATCAAAAGGAAAATCAGGCCGGGTCTACAATCGATTCCAAACCTTCTTTACTTGTGAGGAGTGGCCGAGGGTTTTTTCCTGAGCAAAGGAACACTTTTCCTTCTTCACATATAGCTGGTTCTCTCGCAGCTTCCCAAACACTAGTTTCAAATGCTCCATGTGTTCCTCCAACGTGGAGCTGTACACCACAAAATGTCATCGAGGTAGACCACAACGAACTTGTCGAGATAGTCATGGAATACCTGAAAAAATTCAAAAAGGTGCAAAAGGTGGCTGGCGCATTGAGCAGACGGAGTTGGCCGCATTGAGAAGCTGCTGCAGCAGCAAGTCGAGTTGAGAGCACACTCATTTAGCAGATCAACAGGGTCTTGGAGACCTATTGCGGGCAACATACTGAGCCTCGTTAAAGAAAGGAAGCCGGGTCTTTTTCTTTATCACCAACCATTTGGCGCTTTCCTTGAATCAAACCTAGGGTATAAGTTTTGAGATAGCATTTTACAGAAAAAGCCCTCGGGTGTGGGTCAAAAAACTCTCTTTCAAGTCCCATGGGCACACTGAAACTAGGCTATTCCTCGCATCGAGCAAGGAAATAGAGTCGGCATTACAGGTCTTCTCTCTTGTTCAATGAAGCGTCTTAACTAACAAAGGCTAGCGAACGGGTAGGAATGAAATTCAAGAAGATGGATCCGTTTAAGAAGAATCAGCAGCTATTTTTTCCGCTATAGTTCGACTCAAAAGGTCTTTCCGTGGCAGAGTTCAGTGACGGCAACTCACTAGGCGAAAAAGAAGCTGCTAGTCTTGTCGGAATAAGCCCTTCTCCGGGAAGAGAAAGAGATCAAGCGTTAGACCTAAGGAGAAGAAAGATCTACGCTACGATTCATGGTATCCCAGTAAAACAGATATTTCATTAAAAGAGTAAGGGCAAAGGCAAGTCCTCCCATTACTGGAAGCAGATCAAAGCATAGTAGAAAAGGGCTATTACTTCTCCGATCTCCGTTTCAATCGAGTTCATACCATACCTGGTTTTTCCCGTCGGGGAGGAAAGCTGTAAACGAATCCCCTATTTCGGAATAGAAAGGGACTGATTCCACATATGGCTATGAATCAATAGCCAGATAAGCCGTTACAAGCTTTGAGGGCGTAAGCGAGCAATGCTAGCATGGGACTTCTGATCCCTATTTCTTATATAAGAATAAGCAAGCTGCTTGGGGCTCTCCGGGTTTGCTAGATTTGACACAGATATTAGACCGTAGCACAAGAGACGATTCGATTGACTCATTCTAAGAGACGCGGTAACGCGAAGAATAATGATGTCCCCAAAAGAGCTCTTGAAGGCCCATCTAAGATTTCGCCTTTCCCCCGACTTAGCATGGACGAGGAAAGGCGCTAAGGCAAGCTAGCTCTTTAAACCATGGGGAAGGAAAGGAACTGACATAATAGATGGGCCCTATCCGCGCGAAGAGGGGATTTCCTGTTTGCTACTCTAACCCTATTGGCGTATCGAAACCTTTTTTAAGTAAATCCTTCTTAATGTCGTGTCGGATCATAACGTATAACACACATGGGGGTTCGCTCTAGGAAGACCTGCACCTACATATACTATATTCCATGATGACCAGCTCCTTCACGAGCGACTAGGTCAGTTCTACGGGATAGTCAATATTCCATTCGGGCATGCTGGTCACCTCCACAAGCTGCAGGAACAGCCGTACGTACCCAACCAGATAAAGCTATGTACTATACGAATCATAACGAACCAACCAACCAGAATGGGAAGGAAGATGGGCGGGTGTTAAATGGAGCAAATCCAATCAAAAGGTAGGCTTAGGCTACACGCATACAAGAATGGCTGAAAAGAGAATAGCGAACGGACCAAGTCACCGAATCTCCTAGCCCGCTAGCAAGCAATAAAGGTAGGCCCCTGTCAGATACTTTACCTAATGCAATTGACCGACCCGGCATCCCCACATGAACCGGACCTGCAAGCCTGACAACGCTATAAAAAGAAAAGTAGTCGTAGCAAGCCGCATTCATAACAAGAAAGAAAGAATCAATGGAAAGGGGAAATAGTGGATTGGATGGGTCAGAAAGCCTTTCTCTCTCGCTCTTTCTATGACAAGGCGTACTTAGTCTTCTCCCCCCTTATTATATAATTGAATCTTCCTATCTTCCAACAGGATAGTTTCTGAACATTTTCTATCATTTGTCGTGATATATAGGGCTGATAGCCCCCTGACGGGAGAGGTCTTTTAGTATATTGTGGAGAGAGCCTCCGCTCTCTGCTTTTTCTTCTCGCTCTCGGATCGGCAGGCAAGCGACTCTCTTGAATTGAACAGCTAGCTCCTCACATGAGTAAAAGAATCTAACCTCAACCCCCAGTCGTACCAGGTGGCATGATGTTTTTTATAGACGCTCAGCCTATGATCGTTTGAGTGCGATCACCATCAATCATGAGTTTGAGTGAGACAGTTCGATGTCTTAGTCGTGCCCTATGAGCTCCCTGTGGTGAACTCAGGCTTTCCTCAGAAGGATTCCCCCAGCTTATGTCATTCATACCCATATAAAGAAGGTAAGAAGGGCCCTCAGAGCTACTTTTTGCAATGATCGCGCTGAGATCTTCCGTTGGTCGCCTCTCTTCCTACTCGATCTTCGGCGGGATCGAATGCTTTCCCGGAAAAGTAGAGATTCCGTATGCCAGTCATAGTAATAGGGTTCTCAGCTCAATTATCTCTCTATCCACCTTGAGTTGGTCTTCAGGGTTCCATTCTTGATGTACCTACTCTTGAAGTTACTTCTGATCTATCTACTGTAGGTTCAATCCCCGGTCATTCTATCTTGAGTGAGGGGACGAGTCATCTTGCTCGACATCATGGGATTGCACTTTCATTAATGGGCCGCTTACTCCGAATTGGGATATCTAATTAGAAAAAGCAAGACTGAGGTGCGGTGACGCGAAGATCGGTACTTCTTTTCTTCCTTTCTACAGTATGAAATATTATTAACCATTAGTACTTTTAGTACTTTGCTTACAATAGAAAGCGAGTTCGTAGGTGCAGTGGAGATCCGTGCTAGGTTCAATCTAGTATGGGATGTATATCATGAGTAGGATCATGTTGTGACTTTAGGTAATTTAATTTGCTATGTGTCAGACCTGATCTTACTTTACTTGAGGCAATGATGTCCTCTAGGGTGTTGTTGTGTAGATTCCGAGCTTCGGTTTTATTCTTTCGTAATATTTCCGTTGTCTTGGGATCGTGCTGTCTTAGTCTAGGCCCGAGGCTAAGCGCATGCTCTTCCATTTTCATCCCTGTTTCTTTTGCAAAAGAATGAAAGAACGGAGTCTAACTTTCTTTGAGGAAACTGGGACTGAAGGGTGCATTGAGTTTGGTTCAATTCGCTTTCAAAGATCGGGAGTGTGCCCGACATAGGATCTTGCTTCTCCGCCATATAAGATAAGCATTTCCAGATCGGATAAAGATTTCAAAAATGCCCCTTTCTTTGGAACTCGATTTCGGCTTGGTAGGTTCCTTCTTCTCTTGATTGGTTGGTCTCTTCTTGATGAAGGAAGTCGGCCAAGTTCACGAGGAGAAAGACGGAGTTCATTTTTTTCTTATCAGTAGAGTTCGAAGAAAGAAAGAAGGATCCAAGATGGCCAAAGTACATCGCCAAGTACAGCCATCAGCAGCAAAGAGAAATAAGAGATCAATGGCTAAGGCTCATCAGTCTACGAAGGCAGAATCTATCTCTTCTAGACTTTACATTCAAGCGTCTTCTACTCATCAGATGAAGAATCTAGCAGAAGTTCGTCTGTCGAAGCAAGCGAGTAGTCTTCCTCAGAGCAGAGGAGAGAAAGCTAAAGCCAGAGTCTTAACCCCCTTTCCTTTTTTTTGGGAGAAAAATAAATAAAAAAGGATTGGCGGCGGCCCGAGAAAAAAGAAGACTTTCCGCTTTGACTTAGCCATACGATTGCTGCTTGTAGGCTGTGCGCTTGCCGCTGGCTTTTTAACCGGGCTTCCGCTTCCTCAGCCTCTGGGTCGAAAAGCAGGAATTTGAATGGAAGTGAAAGCTTTTTTCTCCCTTTCCCCACTCACTCCTGCTGGAATGAGTAGGCCTCCCCTTTCTTACTAGAGGTTGAATCAAATTGTAGTAAGAAAGAATTCTATAGTAAAAGACTGACTCGAACTTTATTTGTGTTTTTTGTAGTAGGAAGGGGAAAAAACCCGTCTCCACCCTCCTTGTCGAATAAGGCTTGCTTGCTTGCATGGAATGATTCTCCCTTCTATGATGAACTTTCTTCACTTCAGCTTTCTAGCGCTTGGCTTACCTGCCTTGACTATCAGAGAGATGAATTGCTATCCATCAGAGAGAGAGAAAGGAAGTTGTACCAGAGGATTGATTCTAGTGAAACTTTTCATCCTCCATAGATAGCAAAGGAACTAGCTCACAGGCCTCCTACCTACGAGACTGGGCCGACTGCTTAGAAGCAAAGCAAAGAAAAAAGGGAGATGAATCCCGATTGCCTTTGATTCTCATTGGAATGAGACCTCCTCTTTTTTCAATGTTGAAATTGCATCATCTCAAACTTCATCGAACCTAGCAGGAAAACCTGTACTTCTTTACTTCTTTCCGGTTAGTTCAAGAAGGGACATCCCATGCTGTCCCACCAACAGAGTCCCCGTGCTTTAATGCAGTCCCCGGTTATTAAGCCGCTAACGCGCATCTGAGAATATCTGTTTCTTTCCATTCCTCTTCGGTGTCGGCTCTTCCCTTATCTGTCAATGATAGCCTTCGCTTGCAAGCATTACTTAACCTTTACAGTCCATCGTTCAGCTTCAACTTTCGTACATACGTAACTAGCTTTAAATAGAACCTTGGCTAAATTAGCAGCTATCAACTGGTTGACAGTTAAAGGAATTTCAAAGCAAGTCGGATAATCGGATAAACTGGCAGGCATTGATGCTACCACTTTCTCTTCTTTCCAGGTTTTATATATTTTCGGATAAAAGAGTGGAGTTCCTTCCTATCCCTATCCAGCAACTATCAACTATTAACGATAACAACCAGTTCTGAATTAGCATTAGGCATTCATCCTCTTTCGGGTATTTAAAACAAAACCTGCTCCTAACGAACCGGCTCTTTCTTTCCTGCTTGGAAAGCTGCTAGTACCAAGGTAAACCCAGAATTTTTCACTCCATAATCTTTATCTACATCTAATTCAATAGTTGCTTTCCATGCAAGTTAAATAAAAGAATACGAGCTAAGCGAGTGGATTCCATCCCTATCTTTATCTTTTGTACCAGTTAATTAGCTGAGAGTTCTTTTCATTTTACTGCCTAATTCTCTTTCCCTTCCCCAACCTCTAATAAGCTATTTATCCTAATTTAGGATACCGATACCAGGCCTTGCTTAGCTAGGGAATTACAACTTTTTGTAATTCTGTAAAAAGAATGAACTCTAAACAGCATAAAGATCTCCTGCTTTCAGATTCTCAATATACAATATACCTAATAAGAGTCGAGGATAACTGGCTCATCAAAAAGAGTGAGAGGTGCTTTCCATGTAAGCTTCAATTTTTGTCAATTGACTCCGCTGCTTCTAAGCAAGCAAAGAAAGTTATTCTCCCTTAGTGTACTCTCGAGCTTTCAGAAACGATCTTAGCCAAACGTTGACCGGCTTTAATCAAAGCACCTTTTGGCGCTGGCTTTTCAAAACATATATAGCTTAATGAATGCTATACACTAGTAATATCTAAGTGAAGAGTTCCTCTGAAGAAGACATGGTAAAGCCGGGGAGTTTCATCCTGCCTAATACCTTTATCTGAAGGAAGGCTAACTCGTCTGATACAAGTCACCCAAAGGTCACATGCTTCAAACAAAGAATTCGTTCTCTCCCTGCCGAAGAACAACCTGAAAGTCATCCACTTAGATTAGCTATATATATCAACACCTTTTTGGCTTCATTACTACATTCCGTCACACAAGTGAGGGCTTGATTTAATAGGGTTATAAAATGGAATCTTCTATTGCCTCTTACTTATACAGTATACAGGAATTACAACAGCAGTTATAAGAAAAAGAGATCCCTTACACTATACAAAGATACTTATACATATTACATGTATGTATAGAAGAATCTTCTCTTCATTATAATGTAAAAGAGATCCCTTAACGGTCGACCCTTGAACTCTCTTTTTTTCTTTATTTTGGAACTTGCTTTGTTCTTCTTTTTGATTACAGGAGTCTGATTTTATTCCATCTTATGGAATTAGCCTTTTCTTTTAAGCTACTGATGCCCTAACTTCATCTGCCCAACCTTGACTTTTGCCTCACGTATGAGAAGCATTGCTTTGCTATGAGAGTATTGGCCTTGCTCCTTCTTCCTAAAGAAGCGATGGGATGGATGCCAGACGCGCTTTAGCAAGGAAATTCTTCCACATTTATTCAGCTCGAATGAATGCGAAGTTATGATAATCTCCGTTGTTCTTCCACAGATGGACAGAACCGAAGAGAGGCAACTAGCCATTTTTTCACTTGGCGAGATATTCATAATTTATGTATGAGTTGCTACGGTAGAGCACACCTTTCTTCTCCTTATGTGTTGAGAAAGAATTCACTTTTGATTTATGGCCCTTACCAAAATCAAAAGAAATAGTGAATGAATTTTACTGTGGATCTGCTTTAAAGGAATTTCAAAGATTCTGCTCTTGAGCATCAAAGAGAGCAGCAAAAGCGTAGATGCAAGGAACTCTTTCTTTGCATCGTTCAACTCCTACTCCTATCCCTTTCTTCCTCGAGGAAAAAAGATAGCACTTAGGGGAGCTATTAAGGCCTTTCTTTCCTACTCAGCTGACAGTTTTCTCTCTCCAGTATAGAACCCCATAGAATAAAGGGAAGGGAATATATTCTCCTTTTGAATTTGAATATGTGTGTGCTTGATCTCATAAAGAGATTACATTATTTTATACTCGTCTTGCCGCTTGAAAAAGGGCTTTCTCATTCTTGTGATTTATAGATTGGTAAAGTGCTCAGAGTATGGTACCCTAGGGGGCAAAGGCCGTTCCTAAGGTTTTGCACATATTGACCAAATACCAGGAAATTGAGCTAACCACCATTCCTTCACCGAAGTGGTTGACGACCCTTTTCGATCAGTTCGTCCCAGCAGCTTTGAGGAGAAATTCCTGTCAAGAAAGCTACCTCCTACTGGCCTGAAATCTCTTATCATATCACTAGAAGGAACCTGGCTAGCAACCTATGAAAGGAAAGCTAGATCTTAATAAAAGAAAGCCTTGACCCTCAATAGACTGACATGGCTCTGGCTTAGAAGAAGGAATTTCATGAGATGTCACAGAAGTCGTAGAGAGATAAGTAGGACTCAGCATTGAAAGTAGATATCCCTCTTTAGCAGTGCTTTCTTTCACAGACTCAAGGATTGCATTTGCCTTGTAGGTGGGTAGCCCTGGTGGCAGAGTTCCCAGCTACCTTAACCTTAGCTTACAGTTCAGGGCAGTTAAAGGATGTTATGCACGGACCCAAGATAAATGTATCGGGTACTTCTTTCTTCAAATTATTTGAAGCTTACCTTTCCGGTGTACCAAGTCTTGAGCTTCCTCAGATTCTCCACTGGGTCATCAAAAGATTTCCCTTTAGAGCTTGACCCATCCACCTCCTCTTCTTTTGGCTGTTGTCTTGCGCCCCATGATGATGGAAGTGATAAAACAGATAAATCTGCTGAAGATTTGTAAGAATGAAGGTTGGTAAGATTTCGAAGGTTTCATTTGGTGGTCTTTATCATCTTAAAATAAGAAAAGTAGCTGCGCTTTCATGCCCAGAGTAGGAAGAATCAGATCTTCTCCTAGCCGTCTGGTCTTGTTGGTGTGATCGTATCCAGTGCTTGATGCAATAGAAGCTGCTATAAGAACCGAACCATTGCTTGGCTCTCTCCTTTTAATTATGGACTATTAGAAATGTTAACGTAACCTTCGCTATGTTATCTCAGGCTATTGAGCCAAGTGGGAAATTGTACAATTTACATAAGTGGCTGAACTGTGTGATGGAAAGAACTGTACTAAAATTAGGAAATTTATTGAATAGGAAGAGAATGTGAAAACTAGTAGCATTAGTATACAGATGCCATAGAAGGGCAAGGACCTGATTGGCCTAAGGAGATCCGGGAAAATGGAATTTATCCAATTCGTGTTCGTGAACTTAGACATTCAAGGATATAACTCCAAGGATATAACTCAAAAGAGGCATTTCTTAAACAATGACTGAGGTAAAATAGCACATTAGGCGGTAGCCATTCAAAAGTCAAAAGTCCAAAAGAAGATGCCCTAATGACTTGCCTGCTTGGCTTGTTTTTTCAACAACCCGTTAATTCAATGTCTGGGGTAGGGCCTTCCCTTCTTCCTTCTTTTTGGCAAAGGAAATGTTGGTATGGATAGTATTGTTAAACAGAAGTTTCAAAATAAAGAAAAGAAGAAGGTACTACAACTAAGTACATGAGCTGAAGTCGATAGTCGATTTTCCAACAAAGATTGAGGTCGCCTTGTATCTAGTGGCTAGTCTAACTATGGGGAGCTACGAGATTACATCTTTAACAAGAGGAGTTGTCTTTTAGAGAGGATAAGGTAAAAAAAATAACTACTTTATTAGAATTAGAAAGCAGTAAAGTCATCAGTGACGGCGTATTCTCTACCTGTTATTCCGACAACAGCTTATGATATCACCCTCGCCTCAGGTCACTAAAGACCAGAAGACCGAGAGTAAGGGGTTACCTTAAGCCAAGTCGATAGAAAGAAAGAAGGTCAAAGACCTAGAGCCACAGCGCAATGCTTCGATTAGACTCTTAGTAACGCTCGGGCCCCATACGGATGGGTCCCTTCGCTAACCGTAAGGAAGAATTAAGGAGTGGTCTCTCGGAGCGTTCCGTACCCTATTAGACTGAGACTAGCCAATTCCTTATCTACGCCTTATCCCAGCGCTATCTTATTACTGAGAAAACTACGTTTCTTGATGAATACTACATCCTGTTAGGACCTGAAAAAGGGGATTAAAAGAGGATATAGACCTCATACGTTGAAACTCAGATATTACGTATGAAATGGAATCAGTCCTTAGTCTATCTCAAAGTAAACCTAGCAAGGTTATAAAGTTCTAAGGTAGTAGTCAATTCCTTCTTTGAAAGATGTTTGCTTAGTCCCGCGAAGTAGGGTGCGCAGATATAGGCTTCTCTTAGATTTCATCCTTCTCGTAGACCTTTGAGAAAGAGGCAAGGCCACCCGCTCCTTACCTTTCGTTCTTTACCCAGACCAAAAGAAATGGTAGCTGGCTGGATGTTTAGAAATAGCCCCCTCTAGCACTCTGTCCCCCAGGCTTGTGAGCCCGGTGCCGGATCGCTAGGCAAGGATCGAATCCGAAACAAAATGAAAGGAAAAGAGAATGACTTCGAACAGGGCAAGCCAAGTGAGAACTCAAGTCGAGATGGTCCTTACGATTCCGGCACTTTTGAATAGCATTCTGGTCTGGAAGATTTTTAATAGGTATCGACCTCTATTGATTCTGGATTCTCTTTGTCAATGGATGGACTTGCCACCTCTCTCATACCTTAACTCGGGCTATAAACAACTTCTGAGACAAAGATAGCGAGGAAAAGAAGGAAAAAGGAAAAGAGGGTAGTTCGTGGCTTGGTCTTCACTGACACACTATCGGACTGGATCGAGATCTTAGGATCTAGCAAGACTTATTACACCTTGGGGAAAGCCCATACGGGAGAACGTTCATCAGATAAAGAATAGTTCTGATTCCGATATTTCACTATTGAACTTCCTCACTTCTCTATTTCAGTTCCTATCTCTTCTCTTCCCTATCGAGTAAGAAAGAAAGAAATTGAATCACGATGACTGCCTTGTTCAGTAAAGCTAACTATGTATAGGAAACTATTGAGTTTGATTGCTGGTCAAGACCTATCCCTTGAACCTGGAACTTCAGTCTTACTGCGAAAGCAATACTTATTCGAAATTAGTTTCGGACCTCAACATCCTGCTGCTCATGGTGTTTAAACTAGATGGGTGCGTTTAAAGCACCGGGACCCGATGGCCTCCAAGAAGCCCATTTCTTTCTCCACTAGTGCAACTGAAAGAGTCTCGACCGATAGGCTAATAAGCTCTTTTCTCCTTCGACCCTCTCACTCACTAAGGTTTGGCTTTTCACAGGCATGGCACTCGCACGTAAGCATAGGGGCAAAAGTAGCTAAAGGAAGCCCTATCCCTTTGGTACTGACTACTTATCAGGAAACTGCAAACCTCTGGGTGTATAGCTAACCACTCGACTGATAAAGAAATGCTTCCAATTCGTTTGGTCTGGGCTCGATCCCTTCAACCGCATGGAAGGTCGCAAGAGAAAAGATAAACTATTCTTGTTAGCAGCTTTTTCAACCTCCCCGAGGTAAGGAAGTCAAGCAACCAATAACCTTTTTACCTACGCACATTGTTATAAAAATAATTATAAAATGATAAAAGAAATTCTTTTACTATCTTATTTTTTTTTGTATCCACAGATGGTTTAGAACAATCACTGTTTGCTAAGTATCCTCGGTTCAAAAGTACGAACCTCTTTCTTCGAGGTTGGGTTAACCTTAGCCCCTGCTTCTCTGGTTTCGGCTGGTTATTTTTCGGTTGAGGTTGTTTTGTCAGTCCTATACCCTTCTGGAAAGACATTCTCAGAATTGGAATTTGGTATATCACACCTAGACTTTTTTTGTTTTTAGTCGAGTGTGAATTCCCCTGCCTTCTCCTAACCTCTTTTCCGAAGTCACCTGGCTCTTGAAACTCCCATTGCTTAGGGGTCAACTCCTTGCTTTCATCGAGAATGTCATTGCCTCATGATTGCTGTCCAATGCTGTATTTCGACTACATTTCGCTACGCAACCCTCGCGCTTACTCTAGAAATAGAGAAAGCAAAGGGGATTCATTGCTCTTTCTCCTTTTTTTTCCCCGGCACACAAACAAGATTTTATTTTGTCACTGGTAAACCTCATCAATTCCATTCTATGCCGGGGCGGTGCCATCATTTCTCCGTTTAAGCTATTCCATGGAATGGGATGTCTTTTGCGCCAGCTTTCTTTCCTATTGGTTACGGTTCTCTTGTCTCGGTCATCTCATTTTATGGTTTCAGCATATGGCTATGGTTCAGATACAGACTAAAGACGAAATAGAGTCTTTCACTTCACCCTTGCTTCCTACTAAAAATGTTCAATCCCTTGCCCCTCTCGCTTCGCTCGAGCTGCTATCTTTGCCCCTCTCCCTATCGGAATCGGAACTATTCGATATCTGATTCTCCTTGTTTCCTTTCCTGTGCTTTCAGAGTGGGAAGAGGTTAAGACCCGATAGTACGTATTCTTTTCCTTGTTCTTTGATCTAGTGGCACTCTCTCCTACAGAAAGAACTGCTTATCCTTAGTTTCACACTAAGCTCATCTAACCGCACTAAGCTAAATCAACCCTAAAGCTTTGCTATCGCTGCTATCCTTTCAGTCGAGATACTACGTTCCTTCTAGGAGATTCTATTAACTAGAGACTGAAAGGCGAGGTTCCAGCTTCTGTACAAGGGAGCTTCACCTAATCGGATGGGATCAAGTTTGACTTTTCACACTGGTCAACCTCTTGCTTACTACAGCTCGTGGCTAGCGTATATGTTCGTCTATATAAGGATCAGTCCGAGATATCAAAAACTGGTTGCTTTGAATTTGCTAAACGCCGTAACGTAAGGGCACCCCTCTCACTTAAAGCTTGAGTCCCGTCGTATGATAGCTACGTTAATGAATTCTATCCATTTCGCTCCTGTGCTTCAACGGGTAAGTTTTTTTATGAATCTCAAATTCAGTCTCACCTATCGTCTAAGAAAAGAGTATTGAGTTGTCTACCCTCTTCTAATAGCCATTACAGTTCATTTCGGCACTGCTTACCGGAATGTTCACATTGAAACGATTCCGATAATCCGGCAATGCCGCTTGTAAAGCTCTTTCGCGGCTAATCCGCGCTTAAATCAATTCCATTCATTCACTGGATTGACCGGACGGACCCTACCTACACTGATAGAAAGTACTTCTTCCTAGAACTCCATTTTGTCCTTTAATAAAGCCCTTTTCTCAACCCACGTAGCGGAATCACTACAGTCGAAAGATGAGCTATCCAATTCCTTTTATCGTGGCATTATCGGGTCTTTCTGGCTGATGATGGTTAGCATTAGCTGATTTCTCACTTGCCGGAATGAGGCTATCAGTGATTGAGTTCCACGAGGGTAATGAACGTCTAAGAATGACATCAGTAGTTGCAATCCTGCTTTCGTGGAAGTAGTACCTATCAAAAGTAGGAACTAGCTAAGCGTCCATTGATCAAGGATATTGGCCAAAGCCAGAAGTGGGCCAAGCTGGAGTTCTTGTTCGAGTGAGCGGGTAAGCAAGCGGGTACGCCCGAGTTATGTAATAGAACTACTAATCAGTCTTCTCATCTCTAATCCAGCTAATTCCTAACAAGCTACGCACCTTCTTGTACTTCTAGCCAAGTAAGGCAAGGCTGTTTCTGTTGTTGAGTTAAACAAAGGGTAGTCAGATAATAGGCGGATGGAGGGCCTATTCTGGACCAATTAGAAATAATAATCCCGATGCTGTTATGAATGAGTTTATGTCTTAAGAGAGCTAGTAGTTATGAGTTCGTAGCTAAAGTCAAACTGGAGCTAGGAACGTAGCAGTGAACGCAGTGAACGGAGCTACCGGGTAAACGAGTGAGCTTAGCCCGTAGCCGGGTAGGGAACTGTTGTTGCTTAGGCCGGGTAAACTTAGGCTTAGGAAAGGTAGTTTACTTGCTTGCTTGTTAGAGTAAGGTTTTCAATTGCTTGCTTCTTAGAAGCGAAGGTTCGGAGATCTCGAGCGAAGCTTTAGGGTTGTACTGAGCTTAGTGCTTGGACTAAGGAATAGAGTTGAATAAATAGTGACACGACTTCTCCTATTTTGCCAACTAAGGCTATTTCTGGTCTGAATGTTATTGATTCCCGGTTATAAAATGAGATTTTCTTTAGTAAAAGATGCCGTAGAATCAAGATCTTTTGTGAGAAAGAAGAAAGAAGTAAGAGTTCAGGCTCAAGGCTTCTTTCCAGCTCTAGTTATCTTGAATTAAACATCTTTCTTCTTTACGCTTTTTAGTTTACTTTTAGCATTCCTTTCATCTGCCCTAGGCAACTTTCTTTCTTATCTTAAGATATTCTATATCGAGTTACCGTCGCATCAATAGGAAGCACCGGTTACGAGAGCTTTTTAAGCAAGAGCGTCTGATTGAACAAAAGCCATTCTTGAACAAGGGCTATAGCACCAGCTTCCCCCTGATCTGACTAATCTTTCTCATTTTCCCGGGATTATTAGATGCGGATTACCGATCCGCGGGATAATAGCTCGTCACTTACCTGAAAGCCAATAGTGGGACATGCCCAGAATCAGTTGTGCTAGAATCTCCTCTTCCCTTTGCAATTGAAGAAGAAGAAAGTCTGGGTGGAAGGTTCAAGACAGAAGCAAATGAAATAGAATAAGATAAGATGCCATAGAATTGGATGGCAGGTAATCCCCGAAAGGAAATAAAAGAAAGTAAAGAAGGTAAAAAAGGCAAGGCAAAAAAGGGCAAGAAGGTCCTTCCCTAACCCTAACGAGGAGAGGACAAGACTAGCTACTTTCTCTAAGGTGCAACCTTTTCTGTCCATGTCCATCTCAGAGCCTATCCCATCACGGGGAAGGGGGAAGAAGGACCTATTTACTTCGAAAAGAGCCTAAAAGGGAAGGGGCATGAATGTCCACCCTCTTATTCTACTAATTCATCCTTTTGAATGCAAAATGCCACAGGATCTGATCCAATATCCACGAAAGGAAAGGACATTTAGTCCGGGAATAAGCGCTGTGAACGAATCCGCAGTAAGGATATCCACGAATAGGACAAATGCTATCGAATAGGCTGTGAATGCCCTCTTTGGACGAATAGGAACAGAATCCCCTTAAAAAGGTATTAGACTTCTCCCTTACCTTGCCGGAACGGGAAAGGGCTCTCTTGCTTTGCTTGTTTGCTTTGTTCCTTATAGCACTGTGTCAAGTTCTCCTTTCATTGGTCTCGGGTGAAGTATCTGTTATAAGCGAATCTTTCCTTCCTTGGCGGATGGTGGCATACTCCCTTCTGGCCTATCCAAGTTCAACTTCTCATTCTAAAAAAAGAGAAAGGGCGATAGCTTTCAATAATCCTTCTCTCATTCGGAGGGGCTTTCTCTCCTCAAAGGCTCCCCTTAGAGTGGAAATTTCCCTGGCTAGCGCCTGCAGAGTGTAAGTATAGAGCTGGGTCCTCATTCCAGTGATTTTCATCTCCTTCTTGCGGGGACAAGAGAAGACGAAGATGGAAAGCATCGGCTAGGCCTTTCTTTCTCTGATTAATTTCCTGTTCAAAGACTGAGCTAAGAACGGATCGGAGAAGGTTACCAAGTTGAGTAGAGGGATGTGTTGAAGGGAGCAAAAGTACTGAAATGAAGGATATGGCTAAGTTTATTTATAAGTTTAGTTTTCTGAGCCCCCTTATTGTATGTGCTAGGGTAACTAAGCTGATGGTCGTAACCGTGGGATCTTCTCCAAAGTGTATCAAAACACTAGGAAGCACGATACCACGTCCTGCTTTAGGTTGTGTCAAACCTAGAGCAGACACCAAGAAATCTGTACCACTGATACCACCCAATACATAACCTCCTAAAGGGAGGCCGGTACCAACGTCCAAGATAGGTACTCGGAAATTTATACCCTTTACCGCAACCATGTCGTAAATCTTTCACATCAGACCAAAACGAACCAACTGAGGATTGGTCCGATCGATCTTCCATTTCCGATTAACGACAGGTGCATTAAAGAAGTCTTCGATTCCGTAACCATTCCAAAAATTTACTAGTCTATCTTTCATTTTTTCATCTTTTACATTATCATACATTGGTCGCAACCAATATTTGTGTGACATTTCCCGCATCCATTTTTATCCACCGAGTAATAACGTTGGCTTTCCCAGAAATGCGATTCCTTAGGAATATGAATTGAGATAACTTATCGGTAATCTAACATTAGATTACTTAAAAGAAAAAAATAAGAGTTTTATTCTTTCTTATAGCCTTTGTGCAAAATAACCCCACATTGCTTACTTCACTCTCCGTAGGGAAAGATTAAGAATGAATATTCCGGAGAAGAAATACTTGTACCCATACCCTAAAGCTTTTTCTTTTTCCCGCTTCGAGTAAGCAATTGAATACAAACAAGACAAGTGAGCCATAGGCAAAAAAGAAGACTGCTATATTCGCTACTGAGAAACCAACGTTTAATGAGTCATATGGGGAATCATCCAAATGAGGACCTGAAAAGGCCTTCGAAAGCAATGTCTTCGTCTTTTTCCACTGGCCTTTCTGTCCTCTTCGCTGTAGCTCGAGCTACATAGTAACCTTAGTCAATCAATCAAATAGGCCAACAAAGTGGATTTAGCCGGGCTATCTCTTTCAAGTCTTAACTCGTGGACAGCAACTGCAGGCTCGGCTTACTAAATCCTTCTTATTTCATTTCTCCCTAGGACAGTGAAGTGACTTCCGGGGGAAGACAGAGCAATACGCCCAGGAGATTGAGATAAAGCAAGATAGGACGTAGTTGCTCGACTGATAAGGAGAGGGTTGAAGACGCTCTCCCGATAGGGAGAGGAATTCTCTATCTCTTTCTCTTTTCCTGGTGTCCGATGATGTCCCAATGGTTTGGACTTGAGTAGACTGAAAAAAGACATACAGCCTTGGCAAGAACGTTGCTCCGCGGAATAGGTATATATGACTCATGCTCCTTTAGGTTCTTTAAATTCCGTGGGTGGCGTAGCTACAGAGATCAATGCTGTCAATTATGTTTCTCCTAGAAGTTGGTTAGCTACCTCTCCTCAAGAGGAAGGGCATTAGCTTCAGCTTCCGAATTCTAAATTAGCAGAAGTACTTCCAATCCTGACAATCCTTAAGGTGAAATCCCTTCCCTGTCTTATTTCAATGCTTTGAAACCATGGGCGGTGGATGGCGAAGGAAGAGAGAGGGCAAGTAAGCTAGGAATTGCTTATAGTAAGATGCGCGGACCCAGGGCAGTGGACGGGATTAGAAGGCTTCTCCAAATCCCACGTATGAAGCTGAAGCACCCGGTTTACGAATCAATCAAACGAGCCGCAGACGCCAAAAGATGTATCCTATATTCTATCCTAAGCGCGATGGACGAGCACCCGGACCGGAGGCTGCCCGCCCGGATGATGTTTGTGATGTCAAAGAGGGGTTTTCTAAAAATGACCACTACGAACGAAGGACCAACGACGATGAAGGATGAGAAGTAGCAGTTTCAGTCAGGTCAGAGCCTTTTGGTGGAGGCCCTGCTTCAATTTCAAATACAACCCCGACTCAATCAAATCACACCAATGGAAATACCAAGTCGCAGTCGTAAGTAAAAAAAAGAAAAAAATTAGGCAGTGGAAAGAAGAAAACGACTCTATGAATGCAACCTGAGGAAAAGAAAAAAGATATAAGACTGCTACTGAAAAGAATAGTTTAAAAATCAAATTACCCTTCTTTAAGGGGCGTAGTGGCAAGGCAGGACTTATTTCTATTCCCTTAAATGCGCCTACTCCCCGTTTCTTCCTCAATTAGTAGGTCGTGGAGCAAGAGAGAAATAAGGGATCCCACCAAGACTTTGGGTTCGACTAAAGCTTCCGGGCTCGGCTCCGGCTTGGGACTGGAAAGAAAGCCCTTGCGCCGCACAAATCCCCGGATCGGGTACGAAAAGCAAAGACGACACATTATAATATAATATAATATAATATAATATAATATAATATAATATAATATAATATAATATAATAAGTGCGTGCCGATACACATCGCTAGTTGCATTGGAAGCATCATCTCTTAGTGCTTCCCTTCGGTCGTCGAAGAAGAGAGCTAGAAAGTTTCCCAAATCTGGTACTTCTTACTGCCACTCGCGCCATCGGCTGCGTGCTCCTCGCTTACCTCCTTTTCACTAGTGGCACACAAAGCTAAAGTACCTTTTTTCTTATTTTTTTTTCGCTGCGGCTTAGGTACCATTCCCTCTGGTCCAAGGATAGCGTCGGGTCTGACCCACCATTAGCCTGGTCTCGCTTTGGTAGCCCAACCGGCTATCAGGGCAAGGAACTCTTAGCTCGAACCAACTTCTTATCTAACCGCTCCCAAAGCATCGGCATTAGACTGAATCTGATTGTAAGGCTGTTTTGATGTTAAAATAAGCCTGCCATGGCTTACAAATGGCATTTTAAAAAAAGGTTCCGTCTATCGCAAAAATGGCTTGTCTAAGGCTAGTACTGGCGGACCAGTATGCCGCGGTGGTATACCTTTTTTCACATCCTGATTGGGTTCAAAATCTTTTCAACCAGGATATGTAATAAGGCGGTAAGGTTTACTTATGAAAGCGTCATCTCCGGCATTGCCTTGCCCTGCTAAGGCTCGCTCATAATGACGAGCTACCTCAGGGCAAGCGATGACTACATCATCTCCTAAAATAGCATAATCCGTGAAACGCCGTCCGGGATACAGTTGCTCAGCGCAACCACTACCTGAAATGAGTGACTAATAATAAAACCCAGTTCAGACAGGGCCGCCTCGTAGCATTTGGCTACCCCGCTATCGGCAATGACAACGTCATCACCGACGAGAAAGTTGCGACCGAGTACCGCCAGGCGCTTAGTGATCTAGGAGTGGATATTTCACTACCCAAATCCCTGATCTCTAAGACTGGTGGTGCTGAGTTTGCGAAGCGCTTCCGATGTCATCATACGAGAAAGGATTTATCTCCAATCTCCATGAGAAACATGACTAACACCCACCATCCACATGGGCTCTACGCCGTTCTGAACCTTTATTTTATAAGGTAAAACGGTTTAGTACCTTCTGTCGATTGGCGGGTGCTGGTTACTGGACGCTTTCGCGCTTAAATAAAACTCTGTCGCCTAAGTACCAGCGACTTAAAGCGATATGGGATAAACGCAACTTACCTTTTGAACTATGGCTTGGGCGGCTTAGACCACTCAATCCTTATCTACGTGGGCATCTTATTGATTACCTACGTAAGGCTTTTAAGCCTACAGATCTCAAGCTGTGCCCTCCCGACCTATATAATGATGATTGTCGAGAGTTGCTCGCTGAGATTACTGTGGTTAAGGGTTGGGTACGTCAGTGGCTCAAGTACGTTCAATGGTACCATACGATCGCACTTGACCCTGAAGTGTCAGTCGAAGCCTTCTTTAAAGCGCCTGTCGTAACTAGTAGTTGGAAAGCTACTAGGGAGGATCCACAGTTAGTTAGATTTGGTTTAATGTGGAAACTCTACGATGAGGTTGCTAAGAGGTCCCTGAACTACACACCCGCCTTAGTTCGGGTAGGGGGCCTATCCTCCTGTGAGGTGTCTCTGGTACTGAGTACCTTTTGTATGCTTCTGGGCTTAACCAGCCTAGAGCAGGGAGAGGAAGCATTCACATTAATTGTGATTGTAGACTTTCCCGAGCCATCGGTCATAAGACTTTTGGCATCCAGGATTGTCAAGAGGAAGTAGGATATTCTCGTTGGATTAAGACGGAAGGTCGATACAGCGAAAAAATACATCAAAGAGGAATCGAACCTCTTCCAGTTTTTTTTTGTAAAAAAACTGGAATCCATTTGATGTCCCCCCTCCCTTCCCCCGTTATTTTAGCTGCAACGGCCTAAGACACATGAACATAGGAAATGACTTAGCTCTCTGACTTCTTACTTCATGGGCGGATCCCGAATCCCGGGGATCCCGAGTCGGCTCCAAAATCTTACGTGAACTCGAAATCGAAAATCACTACAAAAGACAACTATTCCCACATTCTCATTCTCAAGATTCAAGGCTATTCCTTTGACACCGCTGGCAAATTCCACCATTTCCCCAGCTTGAATCTCGTTCAATCCATAAACACGTGCAATACCATCTCCAACGGACACCACTCGACCGATCTCATCCAATTGAAAACGGGGGACAAAGTTGCTAATTCTACAAAATTACATTATATAGCAAAAGAATCGACTTGAAGGCTTCCTCCCAGTACCAACTGAGAATTGGACTGGGAAGTTGCAAATCAGCTAGAACATCGGCTAGAAGAGAGGGGTCTAGCGCCCCCACCTCTTCTTCGCCAAGCAAGTTGTAGGAAATGAAATGCTTCATATCAATACTCTCGGGAAGTTTCATTCCGATTTCTTCCATTCTACGTTGCAGCTCATGACTTATCTCTTTAAAAAGATCCTCACGGGAAAGTTCCGTGAATGATGCATCGGAATCCGAAGAGGCATCACTGGAGACCTGCGGGGCCCCTAGAAAACTACTTCTTTCAGATGGAGAAGAATCTGAATAGACAATCTCCATCCAATCGCTCGGTGAATAACGCTCAGGACCTCTCGGATTCAAATTAGATCCATATTGGTATAGAATAATTTCATTTTTCATATTCAATTTTATTTTGACATTAGTTCTGCTCCCCCCCAACAAAAAAAGAGAGTTTCAAGTTGGTTGTTGACAAAAAAAGACATGGGAAAAGGAAAGCACTTAGACGAGTAAGGTTTTTATCACTTACTTGCTAGAGTAAGGAATTAGTAAGAATGAAGGTGAACCTGTCTTATTGACGCTATTTCCTTCCTGTCTTTCTCTCTAAAGTAGTTTACAGTCAGAGCGAATTCAGGTATGAGAGAGGTCTAACTCCCCGAAGGGGAACCCCCCGGAGGGGAGAAGAAAGAATATAGAATTTGACTCTTCCCGGAGAAACAACTCTTGCCTCTTCCTGTAAGGCGCTTCACCATCGGCCACTAAGGGGCGGGAAATAGGTTCTAGGGGGCCTATCTATCCAAGTTCTGGTTCTAGCTTTTCTGTTAAGAATGTTGCATCTTCGTCTAGACGCTGATTAAAATCTTCTATTAAGCGCTCAACATAAGACCAATCCGGTTTACAGCGTTCGACGAGCATCCAACGAACCATACCAAGTTGGTAACAATGAACCTTACGGAAAACCTAACCAAACCTGAATGGGTAGTGGACAGATGCCACTGGGTGAGTACGCGACAAAAATATGACGAAACTAATTAGGATTGATGTCTGTCGGCTTAGAAGAATACCCTCTATAACCGGCGCCCCTCAATCACATAGAAATACGAATCGAATAGCAACCAATCTGCTTCATAACCGGCATTAGAGCTACTGAAAATCTAGCCGACCTTATCATTTTAACAGACATAGGTGACAGGTCAACACCTGGTCCCCTGAACATCTTTGCAAATTCATAGAAACCAGTGTCTGATATCAAAGACTTCGGTTTAGAAATCTTGACACCAAGATAAGGAATAAGACAATATTTCTATGATGTCCTTTTGATATAAAAATTTCTACAATCTACAGAGAGGGAATAGGACCTCCCCTGGATTTCGATTTCCTTCTTACTGTAGTTCTTGGAATCTTTTCTTCCATTCTTCTAAGCATTCAGTCTCTCCCATTGTTGTAAGTGAGTCTTATAGCGAGTTCATGTGTATGCGGGCTCATTGCCTAGTGTCTTAGTAAGCCGTACGCTTCTTTTCTTTATTGCTCCAGTGAGCGAGTACTTTTTCTCTTTCTAAGCCGTCGAAGTCTTCCCGTAGCCCCTATGCTCATATCCCCTAGCCCTTAGTCCCTTGTTTCGGTGTAAGGTTTCTCTCTTTTTCTGTCTATCTTTCTTTTTAGTTTGTCTTCCTATTCTTTCTATTCTAAGTGGGCAGAAGCCTTCCCAGTTGAGTTCTTAAGAGAAGGACCAAGCAACTGAAACCCTTTTTTTGACTGAACCATCGTCAAACCTCCACCAACATTGGATGATAGAGGGACGTTCTACCAGCTAAATAGATCCACTTGGCTTTCCAACCTGCAAGTCTTTGCTGCACTTTCTTCATTATGTAGTTAGTTTTCTTTCTTGACACTCTTTTGTGAATCAAAAGCACTCCTAAAGTACTTACCAAGATCATTGGTATGACAAATATTGGTAATTGCTTTTATTGAACTAATAGTACGAATCCGAGTCTTAGGACTCAGAAAGAACTTGGACTTAGAAAGTTTTTAATGGTACTACCGGTCTGCTTTGCTGTAAAAGCCGGGATTTATGGCACTGCTGCCACCAAGAATGCGTCCTCTGGCCTTCCAATGATTGAATAAAAAGAGATAGAGGGAGGCAATGAAATTTGACAGTTTGTGTAGACCTATGTCCGTCAAAGCGCTATTTGAGCCAACTATATGGAATAATATATCCGATACACCTTTTGTAGCTCTTTCTATCTAACATACTCCCTTTCTCACGAAGCAAAACAGATTCTTTTGTGGCAGTGGCACGTGCTTCGAAAGCTGGGCTTGGAGCTATTCCCATCTATTTACGCGTAGTGGGACTGCGACAAAATCTTCAAGATCGCCTAGCCTTCAAACCCTGCTTTCTCGAAGGAAAGTAAGAGAATGCGCTCTTAGTTCTTGGGCACTTTCATAAGCCAATAAGATAGAATCGTCTGTCTGAGTTCGAGAATCGGATGTGAGGGATGGTACCCTATATGAAAGAGAGAGCTACGCGATGTCGGCTAAAGAAGACGGAAAAGTCTTGTTGAAAGGAAGACATTGAAAGCTACAAGCCCCTTATACCACACAAGGGGACACTACCAGACTGAGTCAACAACAAGTTCAAAGCCGGAGGGAAAAGAACAATAGAGATGAAACCTCCTACCAATCTATTTCCAAGCCGATGCTTTGGGTTACTTGCCCTGCTTTCGGGGTGGTCAACAGCCCTACTTGTTCCCCTGCTTTTGGTTGCCAACTAGCTCCTACCACCCCTTCCACCTCTACTATTATTCGCACGCATGCACCTGTACTCTTTATAGCATTCACTTCTCTTATGATCCGCTTAACATCCTAACCAATGCTAGCCACCGAAAAGCTACACACGTTATGTTACTACCGCTGCCGGTAATGGAAGACTAGACCTAAAAAGTATAATGCCAGAAGATGTATTCACAGACTGGGATGCGTACCTATTACCCACCAACAAAGATCACTTCCAGCACTACTACAGAGGCGTACCACCACACCAAAATATGATGTGAGAGGAGCGAGAAGAAACTTGATTTTCTTGGGGGGTCAAAAAAGCAAAAAAGTTCGATAAGCAGGATGCTCTCGGGATGCTTTAAAAGAAGAATAGCTCAGGGGGACGCATCCGGATACCAATACGACACTTCTCGGCATAATAACTTGATAGGCACTCCTTTTTTCAGTAGCTCAAGGGCTTGCCCACAGGCATCTTACCACCTACCTTCGATATTTGTATTTGAGCTCCTGGTTGGCATTCCAACTGGAATTTCCTTGTCTTGGTCCAGTAGTGGTCCTTCTTTTCACCTACCTGTCCGCCTTCTTGTACTGATGTGCTTTTTTTCTTTTAATGACTGGCTTTCGCCTAGAATCATACATCCACTCAGAATTCCGGGTATCCTTCATTCATATGGGATACCCTGCTACTTTCCCTCTCGGACCAGTCCTTCATCCGATCCTAGTTCCTTGCCTTTTTTGCCTCTTCCTACTCCCAAGACTTGGATGATGACTTACCGGTTTAGGACTTACCATCTTCGGATCAACCAGTCATATATTCTTTAACCGTCTTCTAAGCCCGAGCGAGATGATCTGATATGGTCTGAAGGTACCCGATCAATTGCACTTGATCTTTCTAGCAGCTTACTGGACAAGATTGTATGGGCAGTACCGGAACGTGCCGCCTCTTTCAGGGACTATGCCCTCCTCCTCGGTGATGATATTTTAATCGCTGATGAGGAGGTTGCCCGTGAATACAGCGCTATATTAAAGCAGCTGGATGTCCAGATATCATTGCCAAAATCTATTGTTTCGCGCAATGGTACCATGGAGTTCGCCAAGCGGTATTGGACCAAGGACATGCAAGTGGACTTGTCACCGATATCCCTTCGGGCTTTAACAGCCTGTAGATCCACCGTTGGTCTTGTTCAGTTAGCCTCTAAGTACAACATCACTTCTGTGAACGTACTTCAGCGGTTGGCTGGGGCCGGCTACCGGGTTCGTGCTCGCCTTATGTCGAATCAATCTAAACGATGGACTAGACTTAAGGTGGCCGCGGGTAAGCCTTTCAGGTCAGGGCAACTACCTTTAGAGTTTTGGATTGGTCGAGGTTCTCCTCTCAATCCTTACCTTAAAGGGAAGATGGTAGCCTATCTTCTTAGGCCCTAAGGAGATCAAGCTTTTTCCTCAAGAGCTTGTGTTTGGTGGTGAACGAGAGATTCTTGAACGCACTGTTTTATTCAATTGGATGAAACAGTGGTTGAGATGGGTCTCTTGGTACCATACTGAAGCACAATCCCCTACAGTGTCCCTTGATCAATTGTTGAATGCCCCTATTTGTGCATCTTCTTGGAAAAGGTCAAACGTTGATATTAATTTATACAAGTTTGGTCTTGTCTGGAGGCTGTATGATATGGCGGCCGGTTGGTCGGTATCAACAACTCCTCAATGGTTGTTCGATCCACAAACCATTATCAAACATGATCGATGGATTTTAGGTGGTTACAAAGGTACTGATTTTCTTATGGCTCCTGTAGATTTACCATCTACAGAAGAGTAAGAACGCAGGAGTTTTAAGGTGTCTTTTGCTTGCGATCAATCTAGTGAACTCTTTCAAGCCGGCTTTAGGTTCAGACTGAAATCTTTTTCTTTTCGGGCGTTAGTCGAGGGAGGAGAGCGAAGCGAACAAAAGAAGAGGAGGGCGCTAGGCTAAACTGGGTGTCAAGAGCTTGATAGTCGAATAGGTAGAGATAAAATCGACTCGTGATTTTCAATCAATCAAGGAATGGTTCCAGGATCCTGGTAAACAGGAATGGAGCTTTCGAAGGCAGGCGTAGATCCATTACGCACCGACTCTCACATGGTGGCAGCTTATGGGGTTTTGTATCACGGAACAAGCTACTTCTATCGGTTTAGTCCGATAGAAAGACGTGGGCTAGTTTGTCGAGAGAGGCGTTCGTATTCGACGTGAGTCGGTGGATTCGCCCAACCGGGGCATAGAAAGTTCTAGAACGAATCTGGTGGGTTGGGATTCTTCATTGGTCTTCCAATTTCATCGCCGCATGAGCGAGACCCCGGATTAAATATAGCGTCCGGTCGTGATTCAGTTGTCAAGATCGAGACACACGTCGTAGTTTCTCCAACCTGACGGGGAATTATACTCAAGGCGGGCGCTCAGTAGGCCATGCTCAAAGCAGACCCACGGGTGTAGCATGGTCGTCAGCTCATCTCTCATGTGGATTGGATTATATTAGGATTGTCGAGGAAGCTGAGGTGTACTTAGGTGGGGAATTAACCATTATAGAAGGAGAATCGAGGCTTGTTGCCTTCTTCCGGTATTCAAATTCCCATGAAGTGGGATATCAAATATTCTCCGGCTGTATCTTCTTAGGAGTGATACCCCTTGAAGCTGCACTGGAGGTAGGTGGAGTCGAACTTTTAAGTAAGTATGCAGGGTTACTTTTTTACCAGTTCTTCCTATGCAACGGGCCTCACGTGGCTTTTGTCCCTACCCTCCTCTTTCTTGTCCTGATGGGGCTTATGGGTGGAAGACTTACCTATAAAGGAATGGAATACTCATTAGGTAAAAAACCTGACTGCGAAGAAGTCAAGGCAAAGGATAAGTTCACTTACCCATGTCACTACCAACACTTGCTGTGAGTTAGGGAAGTTGCAGGAATAGGAGTGAGAGGAGTGCCTCAAAGAAGCTAGCATGGTCTCCTATATAACCCAACACAGTTAGGGTTGGAGTTCTCACCCCTGGGCAAGAATAGGGGAGGTGTCTGATCAAAGGTCCCATCCTGAGGGATTGAACGTAAGACACAGGCCAACCACTCATGGAAAGGAGCCAATAGGCGTTGATTGATATAGTTTCCTATAGCAAACAAACGACGCTTCCCGTCGCCCTCACAAACACACGAAAGTAGACCTGACATGGGTGGCAGCTCCAATTCTTCAAGATATAGGGAGCCTAGCCTACGAAGGAACCAATCTTGACTCCAACCACTAATTAAAGTGTTTGAAGAATCAAATGTGTAACGGACGTAGGGTGCCCACAAAGTTGACGGTGGCCAGTGTCAGCCCTCAGTTTGAATAAATCTCATGAGGTTTGCAAAACTGGCTAACTCCGGAAGGAGACTAGTGAAGATAGACCGGTTATGCTTTATTGACTTTAATAACTTATCACCGCTGTCAGCACCAGCCCGATACAACTTGGACAACCAAGCCATGGATGGAACAGACTTCCATACTTGTACAAATTCAAACCCTTGCTTAAGGGGAATGGATTTGATACCAGGAACATACCTAAAGATTAGACCAAGCCGGTACTTGAACACAACTGAAAGGTTGGGCTCAGGATGTGGAGTGACAATTGATGCAAATGTACGCTTTGATACTCGATGTGCAAGCTGAATAAGCTTAGACAGTGAGAATACCGAAAGGTATAGTTGAACCAATTGATCACCTCTGGCACCACCCTCTCTCTATCTGGACTTTCAGCTTTAGCCTCTTCTATGCATTTTATTTCTTCATCTCCAATCTGTAGGTGCGTACTCATTTCTTTCCCCAGCATGCGCTAACAGATGTACTAGATCTCAGGTTAGATCCCTATTTTTAGTATGTATGGAAGAAAGGTCAGAACCTCAGTCTCGGCGAGAGATTCAAGCTTAAACGACGGGCTACGGTGGGATCCGAACCAGATGATTAACTATAAGTCCTCTTCTTTTCCATCATGATGGATCCGCTCTTTATAGTGCTTCGCCCTAGGCATACAGGAAGATTTGAAGACTTTGGATATGAACAAGGGCGTCGACCAACCGTTTCCCACCGATAATTGCTAACTTGAGAGAAGAACTCGAGGATTTGCTCTCGCCTTTGGCTATTCACCTGCATTACTTTTCGTTTTCCTCCGCCTGATCCTGACTATAACTTTGATAATGATGCATTAGCCCATAACGTACTCGCCGGCTATCACTAGAATTGCTGGTAGTATCATCCAGTAAAGTATAAAGGGTGAGCCGCTATAAGCACTTTGAGCTAACGTAATGGCACGACATTCCAACCTCCAGCTATGCCCAATCTAGGCTGTGATCGTGAAGCTGAAAGCTTCAGGTGATATATACAGATCTCTAAGGCTGAAAAGCAGTAGGCGAGAGCAGAGCGATCGCCGAAAACAAAAAGGAACGTAAGTCGCTCGAGCGAAGCGAGAAGGTTGAAGGCTTAGTAAGGGATTGATTTTTTTACCTGACTTCTCTGTAAGCGCTTATGCTTGAAACAGTCTTTCTATTTCTTCCCTTGCTTTAGTATAGCTGGTAAGAATTATATAAATAAAACAATCAGTCTTCCCTTCATTCCTCTCCCAATACGATTTCCCTTTTCTTTTAGCATAGGAAAACCAGCCGCATGCTCTAAGCGTCTGATAACCTTTCTCTTTTCTGTTTTAGCGGAATAAGCAGTCTTTGTGCTTTGGGCGTGGCACTAGTCTGACTGTGCTTTCCTAGCCAAAGGCTATTCTTGATCTGATCTTGCCAGGAAGAAGGGCATCCAACAGACAGATTGATGCTTCTGTCATATCTTTATTATGATAGTCTATTTTTTCATTTTTTAGGAATCTGTATAAACGAGCGGAATACTTGAAGCGAGTATATAAAGAGTTTGGCCGTATAAAACTCTAAAAAGAGGTTCTTTTCTTGCAATTGAATCAAAAGGAATCTTACCTCAAAGGGAGTGCAGCCAGCCTATCCATCATAACATAATATAGGAAACCCTCTCCCTTGTCAACTCCGAACGAATGCTTAGTTAGCCGTGAATGAGAACTCTTGTTGGCAGGTAGCTCCATGTAAGGTTAGCTCGAAAGCGAGTTCTTACTCTTTGACCTGAGGGGAAGAAAGCTGTGATTACCTGGGGTCAGGTTGACCTTCTTTCTGCGGTACGGCTATTAGTCTTATTAGAGTCAATAGCTGGGAATCTCTTCTTCCGCCTATTAGCGGTGTGACTGTGACTTTCTTCTTGAAAAGACTGCTTGACTTTGAAAGAGCTGTGGGCATAGCTAAACTTTCTCAAATGCGGGATCGGGATTTCCTCTTGATGCGGTAGAAGAGATCTAGTCTAGGTCAGTGCTTTCTTTTGCTAGAGAATATGTTGTTGTCGACATAACCGATGCAGTTAGCTCAAAAGGGAGTTCAGTCACTTCCGGATCCGGATTCAATGATTGTTGAGTGAACGAAGCCAAGTCAGTAGCCAACCAGGGCTTGAGAGATGCGAAACCTTAAGTGGCCAAGAAAGGGATGAGTGCCGCTTAACTGATTTAGGACTGAAAGAAGGCGGAACATGGATCCGTACGGGGAGAAGAGAATGACGGGCAGAGGGCCCATTTGTATTGGATTTGAACTAATTCGAATCTCGTGACCCATGATCCTTAGAAAGGGCAGAAGGGCTCGATCCCAGACCAGGCTCCGCTCAAGGCGATGGATGACTATTACTCTTTTCCCTACGACCGAGTGAGCAGCTGTTCTTTAATCAGTTGCATTTGATTTTGGAAGGTGGAACTTGAAGTGGATAGCCATAACCCGTTCAGCAGAGCAGCAACGGTAATGGTGGAATCGCCCGACGGTGGCTTCATATAAAGAAGCGACCTTCTGGTCTGCTATGACGATATCGTCACCTAGGATTGCGTAACGGTCAAAGTAACGGCCAGGGTTCACTTGTTGTGCACAATGCCACACCAACACGTGGTGTGACAAAGCAAACAAGGGCAAAGAGGACAGATACCCCAAGGGTTGACCGGCTACGAACGATACTGAGGAGTTGCGTCTACGGACCCACGGAACCTCAAATACGTTCAAAGCCAATGCCGAGTTTACTACACTCGATGCAAAGGCCCGGCCAAAACAGTACTGCACAACCTCAAATAATAACAGAAGGGGCCACCGATCGGTGGCCGACTTCAGATCAAATGAGTAGCAGTGCTGCTCCCCTCGAAGACGATCAAGGGGCCTATCTTGGTGGAAAGTCCCGTCCATGGGGCGTAATATGACCCTTTGTCTCACAGGCTCGGAAAGCGCTTTGTCGGCTGCAGGAGTGAAAGATTTCATAGATTGGGTGTCGCGTATCGGACTGAACGAGAAAGTATCTCCAGTAATCTGGTACAGCTTTGTCCACGAGGTTGACATATTGAATGATGCGATGCAACTCATTCACTTCCACGACATGTATTGGTCAGTCATTCATAAAGACATTGGATGGCCGAAGAAGGCCAGTCAAGTTTCATAAATGCAAGGAGAATCCGTCTTACGATGTTTTCGTAACGTTTAGCATCCTTTGGTTGACAACTGAAGGTGCCACCTATGCTCTCCCAGGAGGGAGGGCTATTACTTTGAATCTTCTGTTGCCTTTAGGCATCGGGTGTTGCAAAATGCCCTGGGAGCGAACTCTGTGTTGTGGAACACTTTCTCGCAGCATTGGTAGGAGCGTGAGTTTTAAGCTCTTGGGACTCCATCAAAAGCTCTCGACTGAATAGGAGAGGAGCGAAGTTACTCGACCAACGGGAGAGTCGATTGAGGAGTTTCAGAGCTAAGTATCTAAGACTGTGTTTGCTGAGTCATATAAGATTGATTTAAAAATAAGTAATAAGCCTTCCTTATTTAAGACTAGGACTTGCTCTATGAATACAGGTCCGGTTCGATGCCATCTTAATATAGAATATGCTCCGGTGCAATACGGGTTTGGCACCTTACCTTTGATTATAGATGATTATAGAATGTCTTTGTCTTCGGCTGCTGCGGCCAACAGGGGCGTGGTTTTTATCGGTCTATCCGGCTTAAATATTAAATAGTAATAAGTTCCTCGTCCGGAGCAGTTCTGTGATAGGAGTTGAGAGCTTCAGGCAGGACCACATCCCTAGGCGCACTATAAAAGGGAATGCCCTCTCTTCTCTTAGGTTGTGCTTCGTTGTTGTTCTTAGGCCCTCTTCAAGTGTAATAAAGGAAGAAATGTGGTTTCCGAGTTAGTGGGTTAAGTTTAAGTTAAAGAGCCTTTTTCCGCGGTTCGTGTTTCCTGCTCTTGCCTCTCATGAATCTAGGATAAGGAAGCTCCTGAGTGAGCCCCAAAGAGCGAAGGGTACCTCTATTCTATTAAGGGACGCATAAACCACACATGAAGTTTGCACTGCACAGGATTTGATTTCTAAACACACAATCGATTGAATGAACCCTTGGTACCGAATTAAAACCAATAAAGAAAGGGAGTGACGCGAAGGAACTCTACGGCGAGAGTCCCTTCGCTCACTAACCAATTCTTTATTTAGATTCCCGTGTTCCCGTACAATCAATCATCAATCAATACCTATTTGCTCTAGCTTTCCGCTCCCTATTGCTTATTTATAAAAAAAAGGCTAACAGCCGATATGCGATAAGGCGGCATTTATTGCCTTAAGTGATATCGCCGAATCTATTCGCAGGTCATTCGCGCGTGGAATGGAATACTATAAAGACTGAGGTGCACCCTGCCTTTTAGACTCTTACGAAATTGCGTATAGAAAAGAAAGAAAAAGAGAAGGGATGATTCTTGTAATTCTAAGAGCAGGTTGAAGCTTATTACTTAACCCCACCTTCTGTAGGCATTTTTGGGGCATAGCCCTGTAATCCAACAGCATTTCATTCACTTTTTTTTTTCTTTTTCCGGTATGTAGCTCCGCGAGCTAGGAGCGAGAGAACATTAATCCTAATCTCATGAAATTTTTACTATAATTATTATTATATTATATTTTTTACTCGCCCCTTATCCTTTCTATATCATGTGTCTTTCCCCTGGCCCATCATTGTTTACCAGTCTTCCTTTCTTTTGGGTTGAATAGAATTTCATCCCGAAAGAAAGGGAGAACCTATAAACAGGAAAGCGAACCTGTAAAGCAAGTGAAGTGATCCTAGAGGGGGAATCCGGGGATAGCATTTTCTCTTCCCTTACCGAGTGCCTTTATTGAGCTTTAGCTATGGGAAATCCCAGTCTAAGGTATTCAGCTTTGGTGGCATCTCTTTCTTCTTTACCAAATCGACTGAAAAAGTATAACATCGATCGAACTTGTTGTTTCGCATAGAAAGCGAAGGTGTCGAAGTCCGCTAAGACATAACGACTGCTCGAAGCGGTGACAAATGGAATAGCAGCAAGAATCAATGGCTATTCATCGTTATAGTAAGTCTTCTATGCTTTCCTCATGTTTTATTCACTCAAACTAAGCGAAAGCGGTCTGCCCTGTATTTAATGAATGCTTCAATCCATTAAGTAGTATCCCTTGCCCAAAGCATCAGGCAAGACAGACACGATAGAATATCCGATTCAGTTCGTAGGGAATCCGAGAGGGTCCTTCTATTCTTCCCATAGAAGTTAGACGATCCTAAGCTTCCGTACTGAGTTCCGGAAACCGATCTCCAGAAAGTCCTCGAGGCTAGTAAACAAGGCGTCCCAAGGCGAATGCAAAGAATAGGCCCTAAGGAAAGAATGGCATACCTACCTCATTGCTTCCAAGGGAGGGGTACGAGGAATGGAATGAGGGACCGCACTCGTCTTAGAGCTCTTTTCATACGTAGTGTCAAGCTCCTTCTGCGCAGCAAGCGCTACTACTCCTAGTTACTTCTTTCTCTACTTCACTCCGCTAACTCATAGGCAAAAGCCTATGTCAATGATGATTGACCCAAGTCCTTATCAGACTAGTCTTTCCCTTTCATCTTTCTATTCTTCGCATCTCGAAAGAGGCTAGGCCCCTCCTTGCCTGTACTTCACTTTATCGAGATTGGCTTAGTAAAGGAGTAGAAGGCACTTTGATGCTCATTGGGTACTTTAGAGACATTGTTGTCTATGCATGAGGGACGTTCTGCGCTTTGGGAAAGATTGTTTTCACGAGCTTATCTCAGCCTATGCAGCAGTCCCTTCGGTTTGAGTGGAAGTTGCCGGAGGCGAGTTTGTTTCCTTCGCTGGGATGGAATGGAAGTTGGAGTTTATTTGCTTCGGGGGGTCTATACGATCAGTCCAGACGAGCTCTCTTTTAGCGAGTTTCAGTCCAGGCAGTTCAACAGGCTATTCCCTGCCATGCCATATCTCCAGCCAAACCAATTGCAGAATATAGATAAGTCTCTGGAGTTCCAGTTCGAGTGTTTTACACCCTTGATCCATCTCTATCTCTAGCAGATGGAGTGTAAGTGCCCTTTCCAGCAGTTGCCAGCTATCTAGTTTCAGGCCTAGTTTCTCTCATTGATATAGTTTCTGTGGCAGTTGCTAGCAGCCCGTTGGAGTTGCAGTGACAGTTGGAGGGGTTTGAGGTTGATCTCTGTAACTGTTGAGCCGGTACGCTATGGCAGCTAATCAAGAATAGTATGATTTTCTATCAGAAATAGAGCACCTACAAATGTTCTCTCTCTGTAAGGATTTCGAAGATCTTTCCTTGGAAGACAAGACAGATGGTTCTTCGTCTTCGTCTTCATCTACTATTCTAGCGCAACCTTCGTCTTATGGTTATCGTGGTCCCTTTGATCCTTTCTTACGCAGTTGGACATATTCTTCTTGGGGCCATTCTATTAATGAGGAAGTACGAGCTCTTTTATAGAGCAGCCCCGCCTCTTTTTGGATTCATTACCATTCCAGTCGGGTTTAGGTTTTCGCTTTCTTCCGGGTAAGTCTGAGTTCTTACAACAAGAATTGAGGTTATCATCATCCGGTAGTCTTTTTTAAGTAATTCTATTGGCTTGTCTTATAATTGCAGACCTCTTTCAGCCTTATCGTTGTCTTCTTTTAGCAGTTTCGGTGCCGGTTTGCGTGGGTTGGTCCCCAAGGAATTAACTAAAATCTTGGTGGAGGTAATTACTTATCATGAGGGTATGTATGGGCCTTTCTTGGTTTTGGTCTGCTTGGGCATTGGTTGTACTGCCTGGTACGGGTTTGCGCCAGGCACAGCCGATCGTCCCAGCGATAGCTGCTTGTTCACTCCTTTTGACTCGTACGATCCTTTTTTCCAAATGGAATATTATGCGCCTGGCTTTCGTAGGGTTGCTTTTGTTGACAGAAGCGATCTTTCTGCATCGGTGGTGTCTGCCTTGGTGAATGAGCTTCCTTTGCGGAGATAACAATCCCCGCTAGCGGCAATGTGCTTAAGGATGTTTAGGTGTGATGGTAGCTTTCTTTCTAGCAGTCGGTCTAGTTCAGAACAGCGATTATTATCTAAAATATGTAATTTCTTTCTTGATTTTCGTTGAAGTGTAGTGCTACTATCTGAGGTTTTTCTCTTCCGAGGACGAATCTCTTTCACTCACTGAACACAAACTTTAATTAAGTGACCAGATGAAATGAAAACCAATGCAAGGCAAGAACTCGATCATCGCATACAAGGGCTTGCTCTGCTAATAGACCTCCCCCTTTGGACATAGATCCGCATTCCCAGTCATTATGCTTACTGGACAAGGATTGGTTGTCCATCAGCGATTTCGAACATCACATATGTGAATTGAAATAAAAGAATTGAATGAATAGAACCGACCAAGCGTAACGACCGCAGAAGGTACGGCCAGAGAATTCATCTCCAAGTCAACAGCATGTCGGGCAGATCCTGAGGAGGATATAGCCGAGTGAGTCTCAGACTTGTTCTCCCTTTGTAACTTTCTGGCAAGCGCATCCGAGCAACGAAGTCGAGCTCCATAATTCAAACGAGAATGGAGGTGTGAGATCAAAATGAGACATGGATCGTGTGTTATAATGGGTGACCAGGCCAAGGGCACCACTAAAGATTGAGTGAACCATAGCGTACGAAAGGGGTTGGCATCACAATGAAGGGGAGCCCACTACTTTACTACTACTCACACCCGGAAACATAACGTCAATACAAAATTAGCTTTGCCCGGGTCTTGAGAAAGCTAAGGATGATTCGAGTAAGGGCCGTCAGCGGGTACCGGGGAAGATGTAAAGACCGACTGTCCAATAGAAAGGGGCACTAGCAGGTAGGGGGCTGCAGCACAGCGGGCTCTTAGCCAACGTTTACCGTCAAAGCCTTCCACAGATCACTCACCTAATTAGCTTGAGACCAATGATCTTGAAGCAGAACTAGCTCCACTGATGATCATCGCGCAATCACACTGTCTCATGCAGTGTTCCCGAAATCTCAGTCCAGTTCAGTCTTACCACATATGGCTTGGTGTAAAAAAAAAGTTCCTAGCCCTTTCGCTTCGCTCAAGTGACTTCAAACCCTCCCATCCTCTCCTTTCAGTCGAGCTCACCTTCATCCCTCTCACTTCGTTCGAGAACTTCATGCCTTAGCTACTTTACTAAGAAGATCAGGTTCCCTTCTCTCTCTTACAGGAATAGAAGACTATCCCTAAGAAGGAGACTTTCTTTAGACTTTTTACTATCTTTTTGCCGACCCCTTCGATTATAACTTTCGGGGAATCGAAAGTGCGGCAGAGGTCAAATGTGGCTTAACATCCATACGCATAAGACTACATCCTACGAACCTTCCTTCTCCACAGAATCTACAATGATTAAGTGATCGGAAAGTGTCTGCTAGAATGACTGAGGCTGGGTTTACTTTTTGTTCCACCTGGGCTTTTAAGGACAAAAGGTATTGAATCAACTCTTGGCACATCCGCTGCTGTCAGGTGTGGGAAGACTAGCAATTGAATCAGTCTTCGGTGGTACAGCTCTCGTTTCCGGTGTTGAATAACCAGCGCTTAAAAGTCCTCAATTCTAAGTGAGACAGGGCGGACAAGCCAGCAATAGAAGCTATGCCCCGGCTTTTTTACCCAACCAGACCTGGGACCAGCAATGCCTGTAAAAGAAAGAAGTACAGGCTTGCTTGCCAGTCCACTCATTGCCTGTCTGGCCTATCGGATTGGGAGCTAGCTATCCCATCTTTCTTTTTTGGATTGGTTTAGGACCTAGTTATAACTCTTTCCCTAACATGCGTTGAGTCAAGCAAGTGACATGCTTATCTCGGCCTGTCTCCGCTTCTGATTCACTTGCTAATACCGAATCTCTCCTTTCCTAAGGCTTACGAAAGAAGAGTAACTGAACTGACTGAGTGAGCTATAAGTTCTTTAGGCTACCTGTCTTACCCTAGCTCCACTTCAGGATTAGTCATACCGGGCCGAGAAAGCCCAGGGGAGGAGGCTATGTCTTACTATCACCCGGAATAGGCCGATCGATGGTCACCAACAAATCCTAACCACTCCCCATCTTTATGTAGATATTCAGTGTAAGGGCGGACCGCTTTATGATCCCAGTAGGTGCTAATCTTATATCGGGCGAATTCAATATTCAACAAAGAGTTGAGCGATGGAAGGAACTGAATATAACAAGAACAAGCGAGACAAAGGGATATGACAAAAAAAGGCCTTATCACGAGCTGGGCTCGAACCAGCGCTTTCCAGATGTATGGCCCAAATTTCACCTGGAGGAGGGGTACCACTTTAGCGCGTCTGGATCGCGCTCTTTGCAACCAAGGCTGGCTTGACCTCTTCCCCGATGCCTCTGTGTTTCATCAGGCCCAGATTAATTCAGATCATAGGCCCATTTTACTTAATTTTTTGAAATCTGGTGGAACGGCCTATGGGCCAAAACCATTTAAGTGTTTTTTTTGGCTGCGTGGGCCTCTCATGCCCAGTTTAATCAAGTCGTTGTGGACTCCTGGAACGAGACTCGGACCCTACCCGAAAACATTAAGCAGCTGACGTGTAATCTCTCCTCTTGGAACACCAACGTTTTCGGGCACATTATCCAGATGAAGCGAAGACTCAAAGCGCTTTGGAAGGAATTCCAAAATCTCTTGAGAAATCGAGATCCCACTTCTTAGAGAATCTTGAAAAAGATCTCACGAAGGAATTTGAGGAAGTTTGCCTCCAAGAAGAGCTTCTCTGGTTCCAGAAGTCGAGAAGCGATTGGATTAGCTTGGGGGATCGCAACACTGCCTATTATCATGCCAAAGCAGTGAAGCGGAGGCATAGAAATATCATCTTTAGCTTGAAAGATGATGCTGGGATGTGGTACTCTGATGATGCCACCCTGAGAAGCATGGCGGTGAGTTTTTTCAAATCTCTCTACACTAGTTCCGATGACACCTTATAAATTAAGGGGACTCTTTCCTAAGCTTGACTCGAATGTTATTGCGAATCTCGGGAGAGATGTCACTATTGAGGAAGTCCATGATGCCTTGTTTGGCATGAAGCCAATGAAATCTCCGGGAGTGGATGGATTGCCAGCACTTTTCTTCCAACATCAATGGAGCGTGGTTGGTCCCTCTGTTTATAAATTTGTGCAATCTGTTTTTCGTGGTGAAGGCTTGGAGCCAGAACTTAATCGCACCCTCATTGCACTCATTCCCAAAGTTGCTAGACCTGAGAGGTTCAAGGAATTTCGCCCTATAAGCTTGTGCTCTGTTCTTTATAAGATTATTACGAAGGTTGTTGCTAACAGGTTGAAACCGATCATGCCCCAGCTTATACTCCCTTATCAGTCAAGCTTTATAGCTGGGCGTTCCATTACAGACAATGTCATTATAGCTCAAGAGATTATTCATTCCATGCGCCTCAAAAAAGGAAAGAGAGGTTGGGTAGCTGTTAAGGTTGACCTTGAAAAGGCCTTCGATCGGCTTCGTTGGGATTTCATCGAAGACACATTGAATGATGCTGGTTTACCTTCGAATCTGATCAATGTTATCATGACTTGCATTTCGACTGCCTCCATGCAAATTCTTTGGAATGGGAGCCCTACGGAAGAATTTCGCCCTTCAAGAGGGGTAAGACAAGGTGACCCCATGTCACCTTATGTCTTTGTGCTCCGCATGGAACGTCTTTCCCAGGCCATTAATCTCCATGTTAATAAGGGTCATTGGAAAGCCATTAAACTGGGCAGATCAGGTCCGTTGCTCTCACATTTATTCTTCGCTGATGATCTTATCGGTCCTCTGATGATGAACAAATTGACTTGATGAAATTTATCATTGATGAATTTTGTGTAAGCTCAGGGCATAAGGTCAGTGGTTCTAAGTCCAACATTTTTCTCTCTCGTAAAATTCCCACTCGTGATGCTTTTCGCATCTGTAACAAACTGGGATACCAACTTACTGATAACCTCGGCAAGTACCTTGGCGTTCCTCTCCTTCACAGCCGTGTTAATAAGAGCACCTATGCGTATATTGAAGAAAAAGTCAAACAGAAGCTTTCGGGGTGGAATGCTAGGAATTTTTCCCTTGCGGGGCGTATTACGCTTGCCAAGGCTGTTTTATCATCTATCCCTCTTTACACGATGCAAACCTCTCAGCTGCCAGCCTCATTGTGTTCAAAACTTGAAAAAATCACTCGTGATTTCATATGGAACTCTACAGTTGATCAACATAGAACCAGTTTGGTGAGTTGGAAGGAAATGTGTAGGCCTCAACAATTTTTTGGTTGTGGTTTGAAGAAGCTCTCTAGTCAGAATCAAGCTCTGTTGATGAAGATTGGGTTTGCTTTGATCTCGAGACCGGATCAGCTTTGGGTCCAGGTCCTTAGAGCCAAATATAAGTGGAGCCCTGAAGGAAGGGTACCGCCTAATGTCAGAAATTGTTCCCACTTATGGCGTAGTCTCACTAAACTTTGGAAGGATATCAAACTGGGCGTTAAATGGGAAGTTGGAGATGGCTCTTCCATAAAGTTTTGGCAAGACCACTGGGTGGGAG